CAGTAAGACGGAAGAATTATAAATCTCCAAAATAATAGATAGGAATATCGCAAATAGAGCCATTGCGACCCCCATAAAGGGGGTAGTTCCCCATCCAGGAGCTACTTTACCATATTCCGAATTCAATGGTTTCAATAAACTCCCTGTAGTAGTTCGTCTTGGCCCAGATCTAGAACTATCCTCAATGGTTTGTGTAGCCATAAATCCTATTGCATTGGTTGAGATCTGTTGACTTTGTATACCATTCCGTTGTAAATAAACGATCTTATCGTAGATCCATCGCGGTCTTGAAATTCTCTAATAATGGAAACAGCAACCCTAGTCGCCATCTCCATATCTGGTTCACTTGTAAGCTTTACTGGGTACGCCTTATATACCGCTTTTGGGCAACCCTCTCAACAACTAAGAGATCCATTCGAGGAACACGGGGACTAGTTGAAGTAATGAGCCTCCCATATCCCATATTGGGAGGCTCATTACTTCAATTGAGATAATGAAAAATTATTTCATCTTTTTAGTCGGAACCTTGGGTGGTTCTCGAAAAAAGATAGCGAAAAAAATTATCCCTAGAGTCGAGACTAACAGAAATGTATAAACCAATGCTTCCATAGATTCGATCGTGGTTTACAATTATAGCTTCCACACCTGTTCATTTGGGATCATTTCCCAGATAATCAAAAAAAGGGCAAGAGTCAAAGAAAAGGCGGTGATTCACATCAAGATTTCTCTGGTACCCTATGCCAAAGTCAAATAAAAAAAAAAGAGGCGAAAGATACCAGAGCAATGTTGTATCAGACTACTTGTCTCCTTGTAGTTGGATCTCCAAGTTTTTGGAATGTTCCAAATTCCACTTGAGCATCCAAATCTGGGTCAATACCAGCAAAAACATCTCTGAACAAAGTTCTAGCGCCATGCCAAATGTGTCCGAAAAAGAAGAGCAAAGCAAACGTAGCATGCCCAAAAGTGAACCAACCCCTTGGACTGCTACGAAAAACACCATCGGATTTCAAAGTAGCACGATCTAATTCAAAAATTTCACCCAATTGGGCACGTCTAGCATATTTTTTCACAGTAGCAGGATCACTATAACTGACTCCATTGAGTTCGCCACCATAGAACTCAACAGTTACACCTACTTGTTCGACACTGTACTTCGATTCTGCCCTTCTAAAAGGAACATCGGCTCTCACAATTCCGTCTCCATCTACCAAAACCACTGGAAATGTTTCAAAAAAAGTGGGCATACGACGCACAAAAAGCTCATGCCCTTCTTTATCTCTAAAGATTGGGTGTCCTAACCATCCAACAGCTATTCCATCCCCGTTGTCCATTGGGCCCGCTCTGAATAATCCCCCCTTCGCCGGATTATTACCGATGTAATCATAAAAAGCTAATTTTTCGGGAATTTTAGACCAAGCTTCCGATAAACTCTGATTTTCGGATAGCCCGGTGCCAACTCTTCGATATATTTCTTGCTGGAAGTATCCCTGATCCCACTGATAACGAGTGGGACCAAATAATTCGATCGGGGTAGTTGCTGAACCATACCACATAGTTCCAGCAACAACGAAAGCTGCAAAAAAGACAGCAGCGATACTACTAGAAAGGACAGTTTCAATATTGCCCATACGTAATCCTTTGTATAGGCGTTGGGGCGGGCGGACACTAAGATGGAATAGGCCCGCTAATATGCCCAATGTCCCCGCTGCAATATGATGAGAGGCTATTCCTCCCGGAACAAAAGGATCAAAACCTTCCGCGCCCCACGCTGGATTTACAGATTGTACTTTTCCGGTTAGTCCATAAGGATCGGATACCCATATGCCAGGACCATATAAGCCTGTTACATGAAATGCGCCAAACCCAAAGCAAGCCACCCCTGAGAGAAATAAATGAATGCCAAAGATCTTTGGCAAATCCAAAGAGGGTTTTCCCGTACGTTCATCGCAGAATATTTCTAGGTCCCAATACACCCAATGCCAGATAGCTGCCAAGAAGCACAAGCCAGAAAACACAATATGTGCTCCGGCCACACCTTCGTAACTCCAAATACCCGGATTTGTTATAGTTCCTCCTGTGATACTCCAACCACCCCATGAATTGTTTATTCCTAAACGAGTCATGAAGGGTATAACGAACATACCTTGTCTCCACATTGGATCAAGAACGGGGTCAGAGGGATCAAAAACTGCTAATTCGTAGAGAGCCATCGAACCGGCCCAACCAGAAACTAGAGCTGTATGCATTATATGGACAGAAAGCAACCGACCAGGATCATTCAATACGACGGTATGAACACGATACCAAGGCAAACCCATGGAAATACCCCTTTATCAAAGAAAAATAGACACTATGTAACTTTATCGCATTGGAATATGCTATGGACCTACCCCTCTCAGTGGATTATCTCGGAGCAAGGTTAATATTTATTCCGTTCCATTGGTAATAATGGAACAATTCTGTTCGTAGGAACAAAGAGAAGCAGATCTATTCTATACCCGATAAGTACCAATACGCAATGGGGGGATTACTCCGAGTTTTTGTGAGTGAATGCATAGATACTCGTTCATCATTCGAACGACCCATTTGTCAGAATTTTCCTTTATTCATTCCGTCTTCCTCCACGAACCCTCTAAAATCTATGGATAAAATACGATAAACGCCAATATTCTGAAGACAATAAGCCCATTGTTACGTTTCCACATCAAAGTGAAGTATATTAACTCCTTTTTCTTTCATTTAATGCCCATTGGTGTTCCAAAAGTACCTTTTCGGAGTCCTGGAGAGGAAGATGCAGTTTGGGTTGACGTATAGTGCGACTTGTCAGACATATTGGGTCATATGGGATTTCCCCGTTCTCTCCCTCGATCGAGATATCCTCTATTTCGCCCAAGAAAAATGGATTGAACCATCAATAATTCGGAGCGTGAAGTGCATTTATTTAGGGGATCAATAGTATTAGAAGAATTTATGGTTGGCTTGGACCAATAAAATGAAGTATCCAGGCTCCGTTCAGAAAATACCAAATTGGTAATAGATGTATGATTACCACTTGTATCATAAAGAATTCATATTTATACCATATGAATGATCTCAAACTGCCAATCAATGGATAATATGATGAATACATCGAATATTTGGCGGAAGGCATGAAACGAATTGAAAAAAGAAGTCGAAACAAAAAGAAGTGGTACTGGGATCATTTGTCCTATATGTGCAAATAGAATTCGAGCAGATCTTTACCCGGAGTAGAACATAAACCTAAAAGAATTAAAGAGGCCCATTCAAGAACAAGAAAATTACATCGTGATTTCGATCCCGATGAAACAATACATCAATGAGAGGTTAGTTCGAGAAGTTCAGTGAATTCTTTTTTTATATTTTTTATTATATTTTTTATATATTATATTTTATATATAGGAAAATAGGAAATATAGGAAAATAGGAAAGGTTAGCTAAAATTCATGTTTTTTGAAAAATGGAAGAATAAAGTCCCTTCGTTAGGAATAGGAAAAGCCTGGTATGAAAAAAGAAAGAGGGCTAGAATCGACACATTGATTTTTTTAGCAATTGATTTTTTTGAACCGTATGCATCCAAAGGTGCGTGTACGGTTTCTAAGGGATATAATTTTGTCCTAATCAACCGACTTCATCGAGAAAGATTACTTTTTTTAGGCCAAGAGGTTGATAGTGAGATCTCGAATCAACTTGTTGGTCTCATGGTATATCTCAGTATAGAGGATGATACTAGGGATTTGTATTTGTTTATAAACTCTCCCGGTGGATGGGTAATACCAGGACTAACTATTTATGATACTATGCAATTTGTGCCACCAGATGTACATACAATATGCATGGGATTAGCCGCTTCAATGGGATCTTTCATCCTGGTTGGAGGAGAAATTACCAAACGTCTAGCATTCCCGCACGCTTGGCGCCAATGAATTTTTTTTTGAGAGAAAAAAGAAGACTATGCCTTCGCCATATGGAATATGAATAAAATAATAAGTTAAGTAATAATAGCATGGCACTTCGAATTCGATATGAGCAAACCTTTTTTGTTTTTTCATAACATGAAATTCTGTATCGAGATAGTAGTATGAAACAAAGGTTATTTCCGATTTGATCCTATGTATCGGGGTTCCATTTCAGCGTCACAAACCTTTTTGCTTCCACACCGGAAGTCTCTTTCCTATATTTATGTTAGGAAAGAGTACGAAAAAAAAAGAAAGATAATTTTTTCCTTTTTTGATAAGATCAGAAAGAAACTTTGGGATTGCTGAATCACAGATGAGATAAATATATAAAGCAACGGAACCATCATAGTATTTTTTGACTTCTCCGAAAGGAAAGGAAGGGTGGTAAATAGATCATTCAACGATCTGGGTCTGATGGATTCTATTTGTCTCTTTCTTCGATGGAAGGGAAAAGAAAATTCCATTGCAGAGCCGTATGCAAAAAGATGCCTGTACGGTTGTTCAATTCTTTTTTTTTCTTCTTTTCTTGTTATTCTTTATCCCTTCCCTTCGCCAGATCATGCGAGATAAAGGAATCGTTCATTATGTTATATCATCAGGATTATGATCCACCAACCTGCTAGTTCTTTTTATGAGGCACAAGCAGGAGAATTTATCCTGGAAGCGGAAGAACTACTGAAACTCCGCGAAACCCTCACAAGGGTTTATGTACAAAGAACGGGCAACCCTTTATGGATTGTATCCGAAGACATGGAAAGGGATGTTTTTATGTCAGCAACAGAAGCCCAAGCTCATGGCATTGTTGATCTTGTAGCGGTCGAAAATACCGGGGATTTCGCATAAATCCGTGATTCCATTCGAACCATAATTCGAATGAACCGTGATGTGATATTTTATCTTCTTACCCTGGTCAAATATTCAATTTAAATGGAAGTCATTCATAATCATCCGGTTAGGATCGATCTAAACCAGCCCATTCTGTATACGATTCAGCATGCCAACTATTAAGCAACTTATTAGAAATACAAGACAGCCAATCAGAAATGTCACGAAATCCCCCGCTCTTCGAGGATGTCCTCAGCGCCGAGGAACGTGTACTAGGGTGTATGTGCGACTCGTTCAGATCATGAGCTGGAACAAACGAGACGATTTTTCCCATATCAATGACCAGTACCAATGAATAGGATAGAAAAGATCTATTATATACCTCTATTGTGTATGGAATTTATGGTTTCCATTGGTGCAAACCCAATCACCTCAATTTGAGATGAGAAGCAATTCCCCATTGGTAGCAAATGGTTATCCATTAAGCGGGGGAAATTCTATTTAAGAAGCAGTAAGATTATGCTCTTACTCTTGCAAGAACGGACTAACAGGGTCAGCTACCTAGCCAACTTTCATAATTAAATGCCGTCACTGTATGGATAGATCTTATTGTGAAAAGACCTATTACTGGATAATTCAATTCATGGGTAGAGCCAAAAAGTTTGAACTGTACAAGTTACCAATAACATTGATTAAATGAGGGAAGGGGCTCCGGTGTATAGAGAGGGCCTCACCGTTTAAGAAGTAACCATAGAAACGATGGAACCCACTATTTATTTATCTATTTACATTTACTACCGAATTTACTAATTTACTATTTCTTTTATTTTCAATTTGATACCTAGTATCGGCACAATTTCTTATTTCGAGGTGAAATGCCTGTAAGAAATTGGACATTGTGGTTGGGAAGGTTATCGTAGCAAAAGCCATTGGAATTTTGATTTTATACATTGGAAGAATCCGTTTTGTTATTAATAATCAAGAGAGGGGAAAAGAATGACTGAAAGAAAAGAAATCAATTAGTTATTCATCAAAGTTTAATGTTATTAAATGACCAGAGTTAGACGGGGATATATAGCTCGGAGACGTCGAACAAAAATTCGTTTATTTGCATCAACCTTTCGAGGGGCTCATTCAAGACTTACTCGAACTATTACTCAACAGAAAATGAGAGCTTTGGTTTCCACTCATCGGGATAGAGGCAGGCAAAAGATCAATTTTCGTCGTTTGTGGATCACTCGGATAAATGCAGTAACTCGTGAGAATAGGGTATCCTATAGTTATAGTCGATTAATACACGATTTGTACAAGAGGCAGTTGCTTCTTAATCGTAAAATACCTGCACAAATAGCTATATCAAATAGGAATTGTCTTTACACGATTTCCAGTGAGATCATCAAATGAGTAGATTGGAGGGAATTCAACGGAATGATTTAAACAGAGTTCCCCGGAGAATGAACTCCGGGAAGGTAGAGTAGAAATGACTATGATAAGATCAATAGAATAGTAGGAATGAACGAACATGTTTCAATAATAATAAACAAAAAAAGGGGGAGATTTCTTCCCATTCTTTTTTCTTACGACGCGACAATCAAATCTGGATTCTCGTCTTTTTCGAACAAAACATCAATCTGAGTTTGAGTTCCGATTGGTTTTTTTTATTCAAAAGTAGGCCTATTTATTTCTGATTCTAGTACCAGTAGTTCTAGGGATCGACTCGGTTCTCTCCAATTGTTTCTCATTATTAAGAAAAGGTAACGAAGATAAAATACGAGCTTGTTTTATAGCAGTAGTAATTAATCGTTGTTGTTTCAAGGTCAATCTATTTACTCGTCTAGATAATATTTTTCCTTGTTCACTAATAAATCGACTAATTAAACTCATGTTTCTATAATCAATTCGATCCCCCGATCCAATTGGGGGCAAACGCTTACGAAAAGATCGCTTGGATTTACGAAAAGGTCGCTTAGATTTATCCATGGTTTATTCCTTATCTCTAAAAACCCTATTTTTTTGTTTATTTCGGATCCGACCGAAATAGGATTTTATTTGTTTATATTTATTTATTTGTTTATATATATATATGTAATTTATTCCTGGTTCCTTGGAAGGGTGACACACGTGTTCCGTTCTATTTATTTCTTTATCTCCCCATGAATCGTATGCTTGTAACAATAGGGACAGAATTTTCTCAATTCCAATCGATTAGGTGTATTGTGCCGATTCCTTTGAGTAATATATCTGGAAATGCCCGGCGATTCCTTATTGACACCATTTCGGACACAACTGGTACATTCTAAAATAACTATTGCTCTGACATCTTTACCTTTTGCCATGCCATGAACCTCCTTTAGATTTTGGATTCACTCAACTCTTCTATATTTCGATCCGAAGCGAAGAAGAAGAAAGGAACGAAAAATAAATAGAAGTTGCTAATTGGAAATCCAATTATGAAAGATTTCGTTGCAATCAATAATCAATAGAGTCATAAAATATTAAGTAATACAAGTATTTCTAACTATCAATTATTCCTAATCCCAATCCCAGTATTTCATTTAAGTATTTTGTTATGATCTTGAAGAGCATGCCCTATACCCAATCCACATTTCTATTTCCGTTCTTCCTCTATTAATTCTATCCTGAACCTGAACCCAAGTTTCGCTGAGGTTCAATCCGCTCTTTTTTCTCTTTCCTTCCTATCCTAAACAACCGAAAAAGGGGGGGGTGAAGGAATTAGTCACAGAGAATTTCTTCTATCTCTAATCTTCTTCATTCCTTCCCATGTCAATAACTAGAAAAAGGGGAATGCCAACGCATCTGGGAATAAACGATTGATCTCTATCAATAGACCTGCTAAAGACCCGAACCATAGAGTAGCTAGCACAGGTGCCACAGAGAGATATGTTTTTATATCTCGCATTGAAAATCCTCCTTTTTTATTGGAATACATATATGATCAGATGCATGTTATAGTTAAAGATCGCTTGTATTTGTACGCGAAATCCCTAACTAAAATGGATATGTACAATGATCTGGTAGATAAGATCTTCCTGTCCCTAAAACATAAAAAGATGACTCCTTCTTCCTGAGCATTACCGATAAATATTTCTTCTTTTATTAAATATTTCTTCTTTTATACGTTGGGTTTCTTTAATTCGTTTATTATTTTATTATATGAGACCAAAAAGAAGAAATGGCAAGATAAATTGTATAAAGATAGAGGAAATAACGATGTGGAAAACAAGACAAGGATTGTCTACAATGACACTGTACAACAATTGAAAGGGATGTAGCGCAGCTTGGTAGCGCGTTTGTTTTGGGTACAAAATGTCACGGGTTCAAATCCTGTCATCCCTACCTATTACTTCTCCTATGGGCAGTAAGAGGGATCAATTAAAATCGATGAAAATTGGACATAATAGTTTATTGTATAATGCTATTATATGCATGCAAGATGTATTGGGGTGGGGTACAAAAAAACAAAGAACCCCTTATTCTTTCTTTTCGGTCATATCTACTGTCATAAGAAAGCGCTCTTAGTTCAGTTCGGTAGAACGTGGGTCTCCAAAACCCAATGTCGTAGGTTCAAATCCTACAGAGCGTGATTCCGTTCTGATTTTATTTTATCGAATCACAATAAAATAACTCTACGAACTTGAACTACAACCGGAATTTGACCTCCTCCTTAATAGAATATGCAGGAGGTCAAAAATAGATGTTACTCAATCAAAGGTCCAACTGATCGCCGCGCCTGTATTGTAAATATGCGGTTACGAATAATCCGGCTAAAGTAATAGGAATTAGACCTAACACGATTCCAAATAGAAAAACTTCAATCATTTTTTTTTGTTTAAAAGGGGAGAAAAAAAGAGATAATATATCTCCCTAAATATTAATCCGAATCACCCATGAATCTCAATGACCAAGAATTAGCAATTGACGCGGGAAGGAGTTATAGAATACCTGGAATCTCACAGAAATCTTTATTTGCTTTTTGATTTGATGAATTGTTCATTGAAATTATTTCAAATAAGTCGTATCTTGCTCAGACCAATCAATAGGGCTGAGGTTATAGTTGAAGCAGCCAGTAAAAAACCGAAATAACTAGTTATAGTAGGCATGAAGGAGCTAAATGAGATACGTTCTTTTATACATATATTTGTTTATAAAACAATTACCTAAGTTTCCATTTTACGAGATACAATGATAAGAAAAAATGCGACAGGATCCAATCTATTCCAATTGAAAGTTCTTGATTCATCAGTCATTATAGATATAGACAACTCTAACAAAGATAGAGTGACAGAGGTAGAAAAAAGGGATTCAGCATCTGTGACATCTACCAATCCCGTGATTCCGAATCAACAGATTCATTGAGCAATTAGTGAGTTGTGTCGTGTAACTTCATTCACACACAAATGAAATTCTCTTTGAGTCACTATGGAATAAAAAAATTGGATTTGAAAAGAATTTCAATTTGGATCATTTCTTTTTCAATTGTATCTAATCTATTTTGGAACCAAGGACCCACTTTTATTTTACTTTAACTCATTGGATTCAGTAGTAGGCTGGTTAATTGCACATAATATCTCGAATGAGAAGAAAAAAAGTATCCCACGATCTTTCGAAGAAATAAAACCTTTATTTCGGTTCAAACTCGATTCTAAGCTAAGACTAGCAATTTCTATTATTCCTTTAGGTTTCACATTTTTTTCCATATACCATATAATGGAGTCCCATCCTTGTAGCTAGGTCAAGAAGGAACCTTTGGATCTAATGCAGCAACGGTTGCATCACAAATATTGATTGTTCCAACTATTGTTTGTTCTTTTTATTTCATCGAATCCTATCTACTACTGTATCACCAACCAATTACTTGAAATGAAAGGATTCGAAAAAAAATACCTTTTCTACAACCATGAAAAGCGGGTTTCCAGATTTCGTATCTAATTGAATTGTGAGAATATGAGAATCTCTTTCATGAATTATTAGAACCCGTCGACTCACACTTTACCAAACCAAGATTGGAAGTTTCGATTCCGAAGCCAGTAATGGGAAATCCTATAAGGAAAGGAATTTGAGAAATTTTCTATTGAATGACACGTGGTTCTGCATAGAAAAGGAACAAGAAAGGAAGAAAGGAATTATGTACCATTTCTTTTTGATATTGATTCAAACTGCGTTGCTGTGTCAGAGGA